GTTAATGTAGCTTATTTAAAGCAAGGCACTGAAAATGCTTAGATGGATGCTATCATCCCATAAACAATAAAAGGTTTGGTCCTGGCCTTATAGTTAGTTAGAGGTAGAGTTACACATGCAAATTTCCATAAACCAGTGTCAAATCCCATGGAGTTATTTATAACTCTTAGGAGAGGGTATCAAGTACATTCAAATAGCTAAAGACACCTTGCCTAGCCACGCCCCCACGGGACTCAGCAGTGATAAAAATTAAGCAATGAACGAAAGTTTGACTAAGCCATGCCTCTTTAAGGGTTGGTAAATTTCGTGCCAGCCACCGCGGTCATACGATTAACCCAAACTAATTATTCTCGGCGTAAAACGTGTTACTAGAAATACACAAAATAGAATTAAAAGCCATCCAATATGTGAAAATTCATCGCTGGACCTAAACTCAATGACGAAAGTAATTCTATTATTCACGAAACACGATAGCTAAGATCCAAACTGGGATTAGATACCCCACTATGCTTAGCCCTAAACCTTAGTAATTTAAAAACAAAATTATTTGCCTGAGAACTACTGGCCACAGCTTAAAACTCAAAGGACTTGGCGGTACTTTATATCCATCTAGAGGAGCCTGTTCTATAATCGATAAACCCCGTTATACCTCACCACCCCTTGCTAATACAGCCTATATACCGCCATCTTCAGCAAACCCTAAAAAGGAGCAGCAGTAAGCAAGAGTATCACCATAAAAACGTTAGGTCAAGGTGTAGCCAATGAGGTGGGAAGCAATGGGCTACATTTTCTTACAAAGAACATTACGCTACCCTTTATGAAACTAAAGGGCAAAGGTGGATCTAGTAGTAAATTAAGAGTAGAGTGCTTAATTGAATTGAGCAATGAAGTGCGTACACACCGCCCGTCACCCTCCTCAAACTAAATAAACGAAATCTATACATAATAACATCAAACTTTTACTAGAGGAGATAAGTCGTAACATGGTAAGCATACTGGAAAGTGTGCTTGGAATAACCATGGTGTAGCTTAATAGCAAAGCACCTGGCCTACACCCAGAAGAATCCACAACCAATGGACATCATGAACCAAGCCTAGCCCTATCAAAATCTAAACCCAACTAAAAGCCATAATAAAACAAATCATTTGACAAAAGAAAGTATTGGAGAAAGAAATCTACTTCAGGAGCTATAGAAAAAGTACCGCAAGGGAAAGATGAAAGAACGCTAAAAAGTAAAAATAAGCAAAGATTAAACCTTGTACCTTTTGCATAATGAGTTAACTAGAAAACACCTAGCTAAGAGACCTAAAGCTAGGCACCCCGAAACCAAACGAGCTACCTAAGAGCAGTACAAAGAACCAACCCGTCTATGTAGCAAAATAGTGGGACGACTCCTAGGTAGAAGTGAAAAGCCTACCGAGCTTGGTGATAGCTGGTTACCCGATAAAGAATCTCAGTTCAACTTTAAGAATTACCATAGGGAGCAATTACCAAAATGTAATCTTAAAACTTAGCCTGAAGAGGGACAGCTCTTCAGGAATGGAAACAACCTTATATAGTGAATAAACCTACTACTCTATAAACCATCGTTGGCCTAAAGGCAGCCACCGATAAAGAAAGCGTTAAAGCTCAACACTTCAACTACTTAATACCACAAATCTTAATGACTTCCTATAAATACTAACCGGGTCAATCTATAATTACATAGATGAGATACTGTTAACATGAGTAACAAGAACACTGTTCTCCAAGCACAAGCCTATAACAACTCGGATGACCATTGTTAGTTAACACGAACAGGTGAATAATCAACCAATAAACCCAACCTATAGCTAAGTGTTAGTCCAACACAGGCGTGCAATAAGGAAAGATTAAAAGAAGTAAAAGGAACTCGGCAAACAAGAATCCCGCCTGTTTACCAAAAACATCACCTCTAGCATAAAAAGTATTAGAGGCACTGCCTGCCCAGTGACATACGTTTAACGGCCGCGGTATCCTGACCGTGCAAAGGTAGCATAATCACTTGTTCCTTAATTGGGGACTGGAATGAATGGCCTCACGAGGATTCAACTGTCTCTTACTTCCAATCAGTGAAATTGACCTCCCCGTGAAGAGGCGGGGATAACATAATAAGACGAGAAGACCCTATGGAGCTTTAATTTCTTGGCCTAACCACCCAATTTACACCCTAATGGACTACAAAATAAGATATAGGCCAATGATTTAGGTTGGGGTGACCTCGGAGTATAAAACAACCTCCGAAAGATTTAACCGAGACATACAAGTCAAAGTACTAAAAATCCAATTGACCCAATTCATTTGATCAACGGACCAAGTTACCCTAGGGATAACAGCGCAATCCTATTCAAGAGTCCATATCGACAATTAGGGTTTACGACCTCGATGTTGGATCAGGACATCCTAATGGTGCAGAAGCTATTAATGGTTCGTTTGTTCAACGATTAAAGTCCTACGTGATCTGAGTTCAGACCGGAGCAATCCAGGTCGGTTTCTATCTATTAACTGTTCCTCCCAGTACGAAAGGATAAGAGAAACAAGGCCTCCTTAACATAAGCGCCTTAGTACTAATAAATGAAATCATCTCAATTTAGTAAGTTAATCCAACCGCACCCTAGACCAAGGGGCTTATTAGGGTGGCAGAGCCCGGAAATTGCGTAAGACTTAAAACCTTGTTTCCAGAGGTTCAAATCCTCTCCCTAATAGTGTTCCTCATCAACACTTTAACCCTCCTAATTCCAGTACTAATCGCCATAGCTTTCCTCACCCTAATCGAACGAAAAATATTAGGCTACATACAACTACGCAAAGGCCCAAATATCGTAGGACCCTATGGGATCCTCCAACCATTTGCAGATGCCATAAAACTATTCATTAAAGAGCCCCTACGCCCACTAGCTACATCCACAACCCTATTTATTTTAGCCCCAACACTATCTCTAACACTAGCCTTAAGCCTATGAATCCCACTCCCCATACCACACCCCTTAATTAACCTAAACCTAGGGATCCTATTCATCCTCGCTACTTCAAGCCTTTCAGTCTACTCTATCTTATGGTCAGGCTGAGCATCCAACTCTAAATACTCTATATTCGGAGCCCTACGAGCAGTAGCACAGACAATCTCGTACGAAGTCACAATAGCAATTATCCTACTTTCTGTCATTCTAATAAATGGGTCTTTTTCAATTCAATCTCTTATCTTTACGCAAGAACCATTATGATTACTTGTCCCAACCTGACCATTAGCCATAATATGGTTTATCTCAACCTTAGCAGAAACAAATCGAGCCCCATTTGACCTGACAGAAGGGGAATCAGAACTAGTTTCTGGGTTCAACGTAGAATATGCTGCAGGTCCATTCGCCCTATTTTTCATAGCAGAATATATAAACATTATCCTAATAAACGCCCTTTCAACCATCGTATTTATAGGACCACTACACAAATTTTTAACCCCAGAGCTCTACACTACAGATTTCACACTAAAAACCCTAATTCTGACAACCCTATTCCTATGGATTCGAGCCTCCTACCCACGATTCCGATATGACCAATTAATGCACCTCCTATGAAAAAACTTCTTACCTCTAACCCTAGCCTTATGTATATGACATATTTCCATCCCAGTATTCATAGCGAGTATCCCACCTTATGCATAGAAATATGTCTGAAAAAAGAGTTACTTTGATAGAGTAAATCATAGAGGTTTAAACCCTCTTATTTCTAGAACAATAGGAGTTGAACCTATACCTAAGAATCCAAAATTCTCCGTGCTACCAAACACACCCCATTCTAAAAGTAAGGTCAGCTAATAAAGCTATCGGGCCCATACCCCGAAAATGTTGGTTTAAACCCTTCCCGTACTAATCAACCCAATTACACTTACAATCATCTATATAACTATCATAACAGGGCCAATAATCACTCTACTCAGCTCTAATCTATTCTTAATATGGATCGGATTAGAAATAAATCTACTAGCCTTTGTCCCACTAATAACCAACGACTCTAACCCACGCTCCACTGAAGCAGCAACTAAATACTTTCTTACACAAGCAACCGCCTCAATAATTTTGCTCCTCTCTATCCTAATTAACTTTAAACAATTAGGCTTATGAGTATTCCAACCAGACACAGACAACACAATCATGGCTATAGCCTTTATCTCCCTAGCAATCAAACTAGGCTTAGCCCCCTTCCACTCATGACTACCAGAAGTCACACAAGGCATTAAACTCAGCGCAGGGCTCATCCTCCTTACATGACAAAAAATCGCCCCACTATCTATCCTTTTCCAATTCTATGAACTAATCAACCCCAACTTACTAATTTTATCTGCCATTACTTCAGTACTAATCGGGGCATGAAACGGACTTAACCAAACTCAGACACGCAAAATCATGGCCTACTCATCCATCGCTCACATGGGCTGAATGATCTCTATTTTACCATACAACCCAACACTAACAACTCTCAACCTCCTCATCTACATCATTATAACCACCCCCATATTCTTCATCTTTAACACCCACTCATTTACATCTATTTCTTCCATATCACTCATGTGAAACAAGATACCAATAGCTCTCCCTATAATCTCATTAATCCTACTATCCACAGGAGGACTACCCCCACTCACAGGATTCCTACCTAAATGAGCCATTATTACTGAACTAATAAAAAACAATAACCTTCCCCTAGCCTCACTAATAGCAATAATAGCCCTAATTAACCTTTTCTTCTACACACGAATAATTTACTCAACCTCACTCACTACTTTCCCAAGCAACAACAACTCCAAAATGTTTATCCACCAAACCCACACAAAAACCAACAATACACTCCCACCAATGACAGTCATTAGCACAATAACACTTCCCCTATCTCCCCTACTTCTGTAATAGAAGTTTAGGATAGTTAGTCCAAGAGCCTTCAAAGCCCTAAGCAAACCTACAAAGTTTAACTTCTGATAAGGACTGCAAGGCTATATCTTACATCTAATGAATGCAAATCAATCGCTTTAATTAAGCTAAGTCCTTTTCTAGATTGATAGGACTTAAACCTATAAACTTTTAGTTAACAGCTAAATACCTTATTATGGCTTCAATCTACTTCTCCCGCCTATAAAAAGGGTGAGGGCGGGAGAAGCCTTAGTAGGGTCAGTTCTCTACACCTTCGAATTTGCAATTCGATGTGATTATCACCTTAAGGCCTGGTAAAAAGAGGCATCATCCTCTGTGCTTAGATTTACAGTCTAATGCTTTACTCAGCCATTTTACCTATGTTCGTCAACCGCTGATTATTCTCTACTAATCATAAAGACATCGGGACTTTATACCTCCTATTCGGTGCTTGAGCAGGGATAGTAGGGACAGCCCTTAGTATCCTAATTCGAGCTGAACTTGGCCAACCAGGCGCCTTACTAGGCGATGATCAAATCTATAATGTTGTTGTAACAGCTCACGCATTCGTAATAATCTTTTTCATAGTCATACCAATAATAATCGGCGGGTTCGGCAATTGACTTGTCCCGCTTATAATTGGGGCGCCAGATATAGCATTCCCACGAATAAATAATATAAGTTTCTGACTGTTACCACCATCATTCCTTCTTTTACTAGCATCATCAATAGTAGAGGCCGGGGCTGGAACAGGGTGAACTGTATACCCCCCATTAGCCGGCAATCTTGCACATGCTGGAGCATCAGTTGACCTAACCATCTTTTCACTTCACCTCGCAGGTGTGTCCTCAATTCTCGGGGCAATTAACTTTATTACTACAATTATCAATATGAAGCCTCCAGCTATGACACAATATCAAACCCCATTATTCGTCTGATCAGTTCTAATCACTGCCGTACTTCTACTCCTCTCCCTCCCTGTCTTAGCAGCAGGAATCACAATACTTTTGACAGATCGTAACTTAAATACCACTTTCTTTGACCCAGCTGGAGGGGGGGACCCTATCCTATACCAACATCTGTTCTGATTCTTCGGACACCCAGAAGTATACATCCTCATTCTTCCTGGCTTCGGTATTATCTCCCATATCGTAACCTACTACTCAGGTAAAAAGGAACCATTTGGGTACATAGGAATAGTCTGAGCTATAATGTCAATCGGATTCCTAGGGTTTATTGTCTGAGCCCATCACATATTCACAGTGGGCTTAGACGTAGACACACGAGCTTACTTCACATCAGCCACAATAATTATTGCTATCCCAACAGGAGTTAAAGTATTCAGCTGACTAGCAACACTGCATGGGGGTAATATCAAATGATCCCCCGCAATACTATGAGCCCTAGGGTTCATCTTCTTGTTCACAGTAGGGGGATTGACAGGCATTGTATTATCTAACTCCTCCTTGGACATTGTCCTACACGACACATACTATGTAGTAGCCCATTTCCACTATGTTCTCTCTATAGGCGCTGTGTTCGCTATTATGGCCGGGTTCGTGCACTGATTCCCATTATTTACAGGGTACACACTAGACGATATGTGAGCTAAAACCCACTTTGCCATTATATTCGTAGGAGTTAATATGACATTTTTCCCACAACATTTCCTTGGCCTCTCAGGTATGCCACGACGCTACTCTGATTACCCAGACGCCTACACAACATGAAACACAGTCTCATCCATAGGGTCATTTATTTCACTAACAGCAGTCTTAGTCATAATCTTCATGATCTGAGAAGCCTTCGCCTCTAAGCGAGAGGTGCTAAATGTAGATTATGCCTCCACAAACCTAGAGTGACTTCACGGGTGCCCCCCACCATACCACACATTCGAAGAACCAGCCTTTGTTAAAGTGGTATAAGAAAGGAAGGATTCGAACCCCCTAAAACTGGTTTCAAGCCAGCACCATAGCCTTTATGTCTTTCTCAATGAGATATTAGTAAATAAATTACATAACTTTGTCAAAGTTAAGTTATAGACTAGGCTCTATATATCTTGCATGGCTTACCCCTTCCAACTAGGCTTACAAGATGCCTCCTCACCTATTATAGAAGAATTAATAAACTTTCACGACCACACACTTATAATCGTCTTCCTTATCAGCTCTTTAGTTCTGTATATCATCACCCTTATACTAACAACAAAACTAACTCATACAAGCACCATGGACGCCCAAGAAGTAGAAACCATTTGAACTATTCTCCCTGCCATAATCCTAATCATAATTGCCTTGCCCTCCTTACGCATCCTATACATAATAGATGAAATTAACAACCCAGCCCTCACAGTAAAAACAATAGGCCACCAATGATACTGAAGCTATGAGTATACAGACTACGAAGACCTGAGCTTTGACTCGTACATGGTCCCAACATCTGATCTAAAACCCGGAGAGCTCCGCCTCTTAGAAGTAGATAACCGAGTAGTTCTCCCCATAGAACTACCCGTCCGAATGCTAGTCTCATCAGAAGACGTACTTCACTCATGAGCTGTCCCTTCCCTAGGACTTAAAACAGACGCTATTCCAGGACGGCTAAACCAAGCGACCATCTCATCTAATCGTCCCGGACTGTTCTACGGCCAATGCTCAGAAATCTGCGGGACTAATCATAGCTTTATACCCATTGTACTTGAAATGGTCCCTCTAAAAAATTTTGAAGACTGATCTCTATCAATGATCTAATAACATTACGAAGCTTAGAGCGTTAACCTTTTAAGTTAAAGTTAGAGATGATAAGTCTCCGTAGTGAATGCCGCAGTTGGACACATCCACATGATTCATTACCATCTTATCAACCACAATTACACTATTTATTCTTATACAACTAAAAACATCACTTCACAATTTCCCACAGACCCCGTCAATCAAGTCAGTTGAATCGACAAAAACAGATAAACCCTGAGAGTCAAAATGAACGAAAATTTATTCGCCTCTTTCATTACCCCAACAATAATAGGCCTTCCTATTGTAATACTTATTATTATACTTCCATCTATTCTTCTAACCCCCTCCAAACGTCTAATCTCCAACCGCTTCCACTCATTTCAACAATGACTTATCAAACTCATTGTCAAACAAATAATGTTAATCCACTCGCCCAAAGGACGCACATGATCACTCATACTAATATCCCTAATTTTATTCATCGGCTCAACTAACCTCCTAGGGCTCTTACCACACACATTCACCCCAACAACACAATTATCCACAAATCTAGGCATAGCAATCCCACTATGAGCTGGAGCCGTGATTCTAGGGTTCCGCCACAAACTAAAAACCTCATTGGCCCACTTTCTTCCACAAGGTACACCTATTCCCCTCATCCCAATACTAGTCATTATTGAAACTATCAGCTTATTCATTCAACCCATGGCCCTAGCAGTACGTTTAACAGCAAATATCACTGCAGGCCACTTATTAATTCACTTAATTGGAGGAGCCACACTAGTTCTCACAAGCATCAGCCCACCAACAGCTGCAATTACATTTACAATTTTAACACTTCTGACCACCCTGGAGTTTGCCGTAGCCCTAATCCAAGCCTACGTATTTACTTTACTAGTGAGCCTATACCTACATGACAATACTTAATGACCCACCAAACCCACGCTTTCCATATAGTTAACCCAAGCCCATGGCCTCTAACGGGAGCCTTTTCTGCCCTACTATTAACCTCAGGCTTAGTAATATGATTCCACTATAACGCAACCACCCTACTATCGCTAGGATTGCTGGGTAACCTACTCACAATATACCAATGATGACGTGATGTAGTCCGAGAAGGTACTTATCAAGGGCACCACACACCCATTGTTCAAAAAGGTCTACGTTACGGAATAATCCTATTTATCATCTCCGAAGTGCTTTTCTTTGCAGGCTTCTTCTGAGCATTTTATCACTCAAGCCTGGTCCCAACACATGACCTCGGAGGATGCTGGCCACCAACAGGAATCTCACCTCTAAACCCCCTAGAAGTACCACTATTAAATACATCAGTCCTTCTAGCATCAGGAGTCTCCATTACATGAGCCCACCATAGCTTAATGGAAGGAAAACGAAATAACATAAACCAAGCCCTATTTATTACTATCCTACTAGGAGTCTACTTCACCATCCTACAGGCCTCAGAATATTTCGAAACCCCTTTCTCCATTTCAGATGGAGTCTATGGCTCTACATTCTTCATGGCAACTGGATTCCACGGTCTTCACGTAATCATCGGCTCTACCTTCCTAATCATTTGCCTTCTACGACAATTAAAATACCATTTTACATCTAAACACCATTTTGGCTTTGAAGCAGCAGCATGATATTGACACTTCGTAGATGTAGTGTGGCTGTTCCTATACGTATCAATTTATTGATGAGGATCGTACTTTCTTAGTATAATCAGTACATCTGACTTCCAATCAGTTAGCTCTAGAACAATCTAGAAGAAAGTAATTAACATAATATTAATTTTAATAATCAACGGTGTGCTATCTTCCATCCTTATTTCCATAGCCTTCTGACTTCCTCACCTTAACCTCTATGCTGAGAAAGCTAATCCATACGAATGCGGATTCGACCCCATAAGCTCAGCTCGACTACCCTTTTCAATAAAATTTTTCCTGGTAGCAATCACCTTCCTATTATTCGACCTTGAAATCGCCTTACTACTCCCACTTCCATGAGCAATACAGCTTCCAGATATAGACATGTTTACAATCACAGCATTCATCCTTATCACAATTCTAGCTCTAGGCCTGGCTTATGAATGAACCCAAAAAGGCTTAGAATGAACAGAGTAATTGGTAATTAGTTTAACTAAAATTAATGATTTCGACTCATTAGATTATGATGACATCATAATTACCAAAAATGTCGCCTGCCGTCCTCAACATCAGTCTCGCTTTCACTTTCTCTTTGCTCGGAACGCTAATATTCCGGTCCCACCTCATATCCACCCTCCTATGCCTAGAAGGCATAATACTATCTCTTTTTGTCATGGCCACTATCACACCCTTAAACACTCACTCAATGGTTATACTACCGATTCCGATTGCTATCTTAGTCTTTGCTGCATGCGAAGCAGCCGTGGGGTTGGCTCTCCTAGCAAAAATTTCAAATACATATGGCTCTGACTTTGTCCACAACCTCAATCTTCTACAATGCTAAAAATTATTCTACCGTCATTCATACTACTACCACTTACCTGACTGTCCGGTGGTGAAAAAGTATGGGTCAACGTAACAACTTACAGCCTCCTTATCAACCTTATCTCCATTAACCTACTATGACAAAACAACGAAAACAGCCTAAACTTCTCCATCATATTCTCCACAGACCCTTTATCCGCCCCACTTCTAGTGCTAACGACATGACTACTTCCACTGATACTCCTAGCTAGCCAAAATCACATCAAAAAGGAACCAGAACCCAGCAAAAAGTTATATATCTCTCTTCTAGTCTGTCTCCAAATTCTGCTTGTCATAACATTTTCTGCCAATGAACTAATTATATTCTATATTCTATTTGAGACTACCCTAATCCCAACCCTTGTGGTCATCACACGATGAGGAAACCAAACAGAACGACTAAACGCAGGCATCTACTTCCTATTTTACACCCTAGTAGGGTCAATCCCCCTTTTAATCGCTCTAATCTTTATACAAAACTCAACAGGAACACTAAACTTTATATTGATAATAATAGGCTCTTCACCAATAGATCGAACATGGTCTAATAGTATCCTATGATTAGCCTGTATTATAGCCTTCATAATCAAAATACCACTGTATGGAGTACACCTATGACTCCCTAAAGCCCATGTAGAAGCCCCTATTGCAGGATCCATGATCCTAGCGGCAATTCTACTTAAACTAGGAGGGTACGGCATAATGCGAGTGTCCACAGTACTAAATCCAGTAACCAAATACATGGCCTTCCCCTTCATCCTGCTATCGCTATGAGGGATAATTATGACAAGCTCTATTTGCTTACGACAAACAGACCTAAAGTCCCTTATCGCTTACTCTTCAGTAAGCCACATAGCCCTAGTCATCACCGCCATTATAATTCAAACACCATGGAGTTTTATGGGGGCCACAACATTAATAATTGCCCACGGTCTTACATCCTCCCTTCTATTCTGCTTAGCTAACACTAACTACGAACGTACTCACAGCCGAACAATAATCATAGCTCGAGGGTTACAAATAGTGCTCCCTCTAATAACAACGTGATGAATTGTAGCAAGCTTAGCTAACCTGGCCCTACCACCAACAATCAACCTGATCGGAGAATTACTCATTACAGTCTCCCTATTCTCTTGATCCAGCCCCACCATTATCCTTCTAGGAACAAATATCCTTATCACCTCTCTTTACTCTATGTACATAATTATTACCACACAACGAGGCAAACTAACCAACCATATAAGTAGCCTCCAACCCTCACACACACGAGAATCTACACTCATAACCCTTCACATCCTACCTCTTGTCCTACTAACTACCAACCCCAAACTAACTATAGGCCCCACACTATGTTAATATAGTTTAAAAAAACATCAGACTGTGAATCTGAAGATAGGATATAAAAATCCTTATTTACCAAGAAAGTATGCAAGAGCTGCTAACTCATGCCTCCGAACTTAAACGTGCGGCTTTCTTACTTTTATAGGATAGAAGTGATCCGTTGGTCTTAGGAGCCAAAGACTTGGTGCAACTCCAAATGAAAGTAATTAACATCATTTCAGCCTCTATCTTTCTTATCGTCGCCCTTCTAGTATTCCCCGTAGTCATTTCATTTACCAATATAACAAAACACATAGACTTCCCCAAATACGTCACATCGTGCATCAAATGCGCATTCTTCATTAGCCTTATTCCCCTATCCTCCTTCTTTAACTCCGGTACAGAACTTATTATTACAAACTGACAATGGATTTCTATTGGATCTATTAAATTTTCACTAAGCCTGAAATTCGACTTTTTCTCAGTCATTTTCTTACCTGTAGCCCTGTATGTTACATGATCGATCATAGAATTCTCTATATGGTATATACACTCAGACCCAAACCTAACCCAATTTATCAAATACCTATTAATATTCTTAATCACTATAATCATTTTAACAACCGCCAACAATCTATTTCAACTTTTCATTGGCTGAGAAGGCGTAGGAATCATATCATTCTTGCTGATCGGATGATGACATGGACGAACCGACGCAAATACAGCCGCTTTACAGGCTATCCTATATAATCGTATCGGCGACATCGGATTTATTATAGCAATAGCCTGATACTGCACAAAAACTAACTCATGAGACTTCCAACAAATCTTTTTAATAGATAACTCTAACACGCCCCCTCTCGCAGGATTATTATTAGCAGCCACAGGAAAATCAGCCCAATTCAGCCTCCACCCATGACTACCATCAGCTATAGAAGGACCAACCCCAGTCTCAGCACTCCTACACTCAAGCACTATAGTTGTAGCAGGTGTATTTTTACTAATCCGATTTCACCCCCTTATCTCAAACAACAGCTCCATTATAACGGCTATGCTATGCTTAGGCGCTATAACTACCTTATTTACAGCAATCTGCGCACTCACTCAAAATGACATTAAAAAAATTGTAGCATTCTCTACATCAAGCCAACTAGGACTTATGATAGTAACTCTAGGAATTAACCAACCATATTTAGCCTTCCTTCACATCTGCACCCACGCATTCTTTAAAGCTATGTTATTCCTATGTGCAGGATCTATCATCCACAACCTTAATGACGAACAAGACATTCGAAAAATGGGGGGAATAGCAAAACCCATACCATTTACATCCTCCTGCCTTACAATTGGCAGTTTAGCCCTGACAGGAATACCCTTCCTCACAGGATTTTATTCCAAAGACCTAATCATCGAAGCAGCTAATACATGCCACACCAACGCCTGAGCCCTACTAATTACATTAATAGCCACCTCTATAACAGCTATTTACAGCATGCGAATCATTTATTTCGTCCTGATAACCAAGCCCCGTTTTTCCCCTACAATCACCATAAACGAAGACAATCCATTAATAATCAACCCAATCAAACGACTAGCGCTAGGAAGTATCCTAGCTGGATTCTTCATCTCATACAACATTCCACCAACAACTGTTCAAGTGATAACCATGCCTTGATACCTAAAAGCTATAGCCCTACTAGTCACCATTGCAGGCTTTGCTATCGCATTACACCTCAACAACTCAACTAACAATCTTGACCCAACAAAACCTTCACCTTCAAGCCAATTCTCATCCTCCCTAGGCTATTTCCCAACGATTATACACCGATTACTACCCCTAAAAACACTCACTACAAGCATTAAGACAGCCCTAACCATACTAGACCTAACCTGATTAGAAAAAGTAATTCCAAAAGCCACCTCCACCATCCACACACTAGCCTCTTCAATCCTAAGCAGCCAGAAAGGAATAGTAAAATTATATTTCCTCTCATTCTTAATCACACTAATCACCATCCCAGTAGTCCTACTCATCTAATCCCCACGAGTAATCTCAATGATGATAAGCACGCCTATAAACAATGTTCACCCAGAAACAACCATTAATCATGCAGAGCAACTGTATAAAGCAGCTACACCACCTCCTTCACCAAAATACCCAAGCCCATCAGCATCATAAACTTCCCACCCCCCTATACTATTAAACTCTATTAACACCCCCACACCCTCATAATAATCACTTACAAGCACTACACTTACCTCCATAAACACGCTCATAAACAGGATCCCAATTGTCAATCAACTAGATACTAACGCCTCAGGATAATCCTCAGCAGACATAGCAGTAGTGTAACCAAACACCACCAACATGCCCCCTAAATAAATTAAAAACACCATTAAACCTAAGAACGAACCCCCAAACCCCAACACCGCTAAACAACCCGAACACCCACTAACAATTAAGCATAACCCCCCATAAATAGGTGAGGGCTTCAAAGAAGCACCTAAGCAGCCCAGCGCAATCACTGAACTTAAAATATAGATTAATTCTGTCATAATTTCTACATAGACTTCCACTATGACCAATGACATGAAAAATCATCGTTGTTCTTCAACTATAGAAACATATAATGACAGTTATACGAAAAAAGCACCCACTAATCAAAATAATTAACCACTCATTCATTGACCTTCCAGCCCCATCAAACATCTCATCGTGATGAAACTTCGGCTCCCTACTGGGCCTCTGCCTAATTATCCAAATCCTAACAGGATTATTCCTAGCCATTCACTACACATCAGACACATCAACAGCATTCTCATCAGTAGCCCACATCTGCCGAGACGTCAACTACGGATGGTTAATCCGATACATACACGCCAACGGGGCTTCCATATTCTTCATTTGCCTATTCCTACACGTAGGACGAGGGGTCTACTATGGCTCATATAACATAATTGAAACATGAAACATAGGAATTATTTTACTATTCGCCACCATAGCCACAGCATTCATAGGCTACGTACTTCCATGGGGACAAATATCATTTTGAGGGGCCACAGTAATCACAAACCTCCTATCAGCTATCCCCTATATCGGCTCAACCTTAGTTGAATGAATTTGAGGGGGCTTCTCAGTAGACAAGGCTACCCTGACACGATTCTTCGCATTTCATTTCATCTTACCCTTTATCATCACCGCCCTCGTACTAGTTCACCTTCTCTTCCTACACGAAACAGGATCTAATAACCCTACAGGACTAAACTCAGATGCAGATAAAATCCCATTCCATCCATACTATACAATCAAAGACTTCCTAGGGGTTATCATACTACTTATAGCTCTCATAACCTTAGTTTTATTTTTCCCAGATATTCTCGGAGACCCCGATAACTACACCCCCGCAAACCCACTCAATACCCCACCACACATTAAACCAGAATGATATTTCCTATTCGCCTACGCCATCTTACGCTCCATCCCCAATAAACTAGGCGGAGTATTAGCCCTACTCCTATCTATTTTCATCCTAACCCTCATGCCATTTCTCCACACTTCAAAACAACGAGCCCTCATTTTCCGCCCAATCACCCAAACAGTGTACTGAATCCTAGTAGCCGACTTACTAGTCCTAACATGAATCGGTGGTCAACCAGTAGAATATCCATTCGTCATCATCGGACAAACAGCCTCAATTGCCTACTTTGCTATCATCGTCATTTTAATACCAATAGCAGGAATATTTGAAAACAACATCCTAGACCTAGAGTAACGTCCTGATAGTATAACTATTACACTGGTCTTGTAAACCAGTAATGAAAAAACTTTTTTCTCAGGACATCAAAAACACAAAACTATTCTTCCAAAACTCCTATGCTTTCGATTGTTTCCACAATTTTGACTTGATTTTCCCAAAGTGTTACAAACTTCAAAATTTTCCTCAATACTAAAAATCAAGCCTATTTTTCGTCACCATATAACCAACAGCGCTCAACCAGCACCTTCCAAAACTCCTATGCTTTCGATTGTTTCCACAATTTTGACTTGATTTTCCCAAAGTGTTACAAACTTCAAAATTTTCAAGAAGAGAGGACTGCTCCCCCACCATCAACACCCAAAGCTGATATTCTACTTAAACTACTTCCTGCGCAGCATGTAACATTTTATGTATATATTACATTAATTTATTTTCCCCTAGCATATAAGCATGTACAATCATTCAATTATTCAAGACATTATAATTCTTAATCAACATTACTTATTTACACCATGAATATTAAGATCAATTATTTAATTAATGTTTCTTATACATATATGCTTAGTCCCCATACCCCATTAGGTCATAAACTCTTCTAGTCCTAACGACTATCCTCCAATTCATTTGGTCTATTAACTTTCCATCCTCCGTGAAACCAGCAACCCGCCCACCTTATGCTACCCTCCTCGCTCCGGGCCCATCTTAACTTGGGGGTTACTAATGTGAAACTTTATCAGGCATCTGGTTCTTACCTCAGGGCCATATAATGCTTTATCGTCCATACGTTCCCCTTAAATAAGACATCTCGATGGTACGGGTCTAATCAGCCCATGATCACACATAACTGTAATCTCGCGCTATTGGTATCTTTTATTTTCGGTGTGCAGCGCATCCCCATAGCCGTCAAGGCATGAAGGTCAACTTACCCTGTAGACGAACTTCCTATTCAAGTATCATTTTCCTCCTTAATACCACCTATCCCCATGAACTCCCCACAACATATTACCCGATTGGACCAAGCATAACCATAAGCCGTACTAATTATGCAGATGTTTACTCCTCCCATTAACCCTCTAGGACATACCATTAATGCTAGTTAGACATTATCATTAATGCTAGTTAGACATATCCTACCAAGTTCCCCCCCCCCCCGCCCACCAACCTCCGACAACCAGGTCCCCGTACATTCGAGTAGTTCTCCAAATGTGACTTAAAATTTAGTATTGGTGAAAAAAAATCACAAAAAATTCAATACCAAAAATCTAGCCAAATTTTCAAAAACTCTCAAGTAGGTTTTCAGTATTGATTTAATAT